CTGGTTTATATCCCGGAGTACTCCTATGGCCGATCTGTCACCCAACCTACTTAAGGCTTGGCCCCGTCCCGTTTGGAGAATGACCCTTATGGCATGGCTTAGTCAGTTATTCTCGCAGTTCAGATAAGATTCGGACCGCCACTTCTTCTCTGAAAGCATGGTTCTTGCCTCCCTCTCTCCTCCCTCCTTGGAGCTCGTCCATTCGTTGGGTGATCCCTTGCTCTCACGTTCGAGTGTTTGCTCGTCGTTTAGGCCGGTGAGTGAGATTTCTGCTCATTGCAGTCACCTCCGGGGTTCTTCGCACCTGGATAGTACCAGGACCCTTGTGCCCCGGCCCTTGATCAGAAAAAACTTTCTGCCCGAAGTCCGCCCTATGACCCACAACTAAAAATGAGCCTTGCGACAAGACGCGGACATTCCCCATGCTGCGGTTCCCTCCAGTCCGTTCCGTTCCCGGGTTGGGTTAGGGGAACATCCGAGCGATTGCCTTCGCGGATCCAAACGCGCTCACAAGGCGCACAATAAGAATAAGACCAATAGAGACTTCATAAGAGACCATTTGAGCTGCAGATCGTAATGCTCCTAGAAAGGCATATTTCGAATATAGAAGAGTGAAAGTTCCCAACAATCAACGAGTTGATCATACCCTTCTATGAACCGTACGAGCACGTCCTCTGTCACCCCCCACCGCGCTTACGGCTCTATACCCCAACCCCAACCCAACTTGCTCTGTGCTCTGGTCCCCGGTCTTATCTTTGCCTTTTCCTTTCCCTTTCGTCTACTAAGAAAAGGCGAACAGCATCGACGATGGCCTTTTCCACCTTTATTTTGAGCGGCGAGTCTTTTTCCGACCATAATGCGTTATTAAGTATGGAAAGACATCGGCGCACATTGCTAAGGTTGGATGGATTTTTCGGTTGGGGACCATATGTTATTACCGTAGAGACTTCTTCGTCCAAGTTCTCTATCGGACCGACAAGCGGAGTACCCCCTTGGGCTTCCATCTCTTTCCTGATTTTCCAATCGACCCATGCTCGGATGGACGCCCGTGTTTCATCCATTTCGAGTTGGTGTCTCTGAAGCAATTGAGCTTCGACGTCGAGTTGGAGAGGGGTCTTGTTCAGATCTATAGCCCCCGAATCTCCTTTTCCTCCGTTATGGCCGGAGTACTGTTGAGATCAAATCCCCTCTTCCTCTTATGTGCAGAAGATGAACCCGAGATCTCCCCAGAAGATGAACCCGAGGTCTCCCCATCTTCGGTGTCGCAAAATGCAATGAGTGGTATACCGAATACATATAGAAAGAGAGAGAATATAACTACTGGAATTATAAAGTTTCCCATTATTTCTAAGAAGAAAACTTTCATCTTTCGTGTAGTTTGTTCTGTTCCTCTGTGCATCTCTGTGATGGGTAAATCCCCATGAAAAAGGGGCAACTTTCGTGTAGTTTGTGATTGGATGTAACTGTTAAGATTTTCTCTCGGATAAATCTTTCTCTTAATAGATCTCATTTTCTTCCTCAATCTTCGGAGAATGCGGCGTTGTATTATTGTAAGTTCTCTCTTCCGAACATTTCCTGAAAGTAGACGACAAGTTTTAAATCTTAATGCAGACATGGCATATCTCGTTGAATCAGTCTTTTTCACCACAAAGGGGCAATGGGAATCGAACCCAATTCTATTCTTATTCTTCCGTGAACCCCTCCACGAATAACAAAAAAACAATGATTTTACGTAGGGTGACTACAATTCTGATAGGAATTCCTTCAGTGTGTTCTATTCTGAAATAAGATTTGTATAATATAGAAAATGTGTGGAGCTCCCGTTGCCTTACCCTGGATAGAATATTTCGTATCCCTCTCTTTACAATCCAGAATATTCTTATAATATTTCTACGACGTAAAGAGAACCGGCTATTGGGATCTTAATTTTCCGGGGAGCTCCTATTTAGGTAATTGCTTCTTTATACGAGAATCCGGAGAGGGAGAGAAGGAGGAACTGATTAAGGGAAAGGGCTAAAATAAAAGCTGTGGACGGATCCTGCTTCTCACGCTTGATTGCTTTCAAGAGAGACCGGAATACTACTCTTTGCCCCTTGGACAGCTAGCGAACTTACTTCCGATAAGATAAATTAAATTGCCTATACTATATAAGATAAGAAAAGGTCTCTTGCTTAAGCTGCTTACTCCTTCTGCCTGTCTTCCTGACCCCGGCCCAGGCATAGTCTTAGCTCTTCACCCAACACATATGATATAGACGGATGTGTGAACGCTTGCCTCTTCCTACGAACCTATTGCCTGTGCTCCTTAGTCAGGATGTATAATTGCTTTCTCGATGAGAGGAGCGGAAGTAAGTGAAACGAACGGGCAAGGAGCGGAGGGATCCAAACTTTCTTGGAATAAATTCCAGTGAACAACGGTTATTTTAAGTAAATAAAAAATGGGATTTAGGAGAAGGGAGGGCCTTGTTAACACCATGGTTTTGTAGATGCGTTACCCACGTCGGGGATAGGTACGTTTGTCACTCGACTGAGCATACGAGGATACTCAATGTGAACATACCCTCTCCCTAACTAAGAATGGCGCATCTTTCTTTCCTGATACTTTTCTGGGATTTACTTCGCACCTTCTAAGGCTCTAGGCTTGCTTCTTTCAACGACCGGCCACTCTACTGAATTCCTTACAGCAAACGAGCGGAATACTTTACCCGAGTAGGAGGGAAATGCAACGAGCACTAGCGCGCTTCGGCCTTCGAGCCTACGCTTGCTTTACGCGAGCAATGAGGATGCGCCTTACTAAGGCTTTAGGCTTGAGCTCTTGGAGTTGCTTGTTTGCTTGTTGGGAGTCTGCTGTTTCCCATGCTTGTCTTTGTTAGCGATCGAACCATCTCGAAAGCACTAGGATCCGGATCTGTCTTATTGACCGGCTTTTCTTTTAGACTTTGAACTGGCAAGTGGCAAGGTACGGTTGGACGTGCCCGCGAAACCATATGATAATGTAGAGTAGGCTAGGCTTGGAGATGAACATCTTAAGTTTTTGATTCAAAATATGCAATTTCCTGCTCTTCTGTACTTCACTTCTGGTAAGTCTCATCGGTCTTCTGGCAATATAAGGCATATAATCGATTCTTTGACCGGCTTTGGTCGAGCAACCGTTACATTTCTTGAACGGCCACAGCCTACATAACTCGTCTCCCTCTTTTCAAGGAAGTGAGTCTCAGACGTATGTAGTTCTCGGTCCTTTTTATACAGTTCCTGACAGGTGCTTTTGTGGCTCTTCACTCCAGCCCTGAAGTATTCTGTGAGCCCAATCCGTTTAACGTGGGCCCTCCGTTATTAGAGTTAAGTAAGGAAAGAAAGCGGTGAAGACTATATCCTTCCACCCATCTCAGCCACTTCATACTGGGGGGCGTAATTGATTAAATTGATAAAGTCCCTAAGATCCTCGAATAACCAACTATTGTTTCCCCGTAAAAAAGATCATAATAGGTACTTTCGAGATACCCTGGGATTATAACAGATTCGTTTCCCATGATAGCGCGAATAAGATCTGGTATGCTCCACTCCTGCGGTAATTGGATATTTGACAGTTGAACCAACTCTGTGTATTTTTCACAGATTGAATTAAATAATCGGTCTAACTCAGGTGGAGCGCTTTCCGCGTTCGACCTAGTTGAGGAAAGAGTTGAAGAGAAAGAGCTAGTTGTGGAAGGGAACGAAAAAGGGTTATCATGGAGAAATTGTAAATCACTGGGCGTAGGATTCCCATAGAGCACAAGATCATTATCATTTAGATTCATAGATGGTACCGTAGAAAAATATTCCGTTCCCCCAAAAAAGGGAGACTGACTCTTATTATGTTATGATATTTGCGTTGGTTTTTCCAACGAAACTAAGTTGTCTTTATCATTCAGAAGGCGCAGTCCCACACTCTGACTTCAATGATGGGAACAACCTCCGCACTCCGTCGCTCCAATGAACAACAGTTCTCCGCCTCACTCTATTTAGAATAGTGGTCGATACCTCGGGGTTACATTCGTAACTTAATGTTATGTTCACGCGGTGATATTCTATCTTTCCAAGAGTACTTCCTAGTCTATGTCTGGGGAACATACTTGACAGGAGATAGACACAGGCGCGGTAGAGAGGTCCCCACTTCGATTCCCGCCCCGTTAGCATCTCTGATCCGAGATAAGGGATTACTCCGTTAGGTCTTTTCGGTCCGGAGCCGGCCGGTAATGGACCTTCTTACCTTGCTTGTGGACCAGCTGCAGAGCTAACCCTTGTTCTGTTCTATTGGGGTAGCTACCAAGACAATTTCTTTATGCCCATCAAAAGACCTCGAGATGCCGAAAAACGATACGAGAAATTCGAAAGAACTCATATACGGAACGAGGGCGACCCGTGAAAATACATCGGTTTCTTACTCGTGCAAAGGCACTTTTTCTTGGCAACTTGGACAACTTATAACGATGTTTGTCCCGCATCTCACTAGGAAGATCGGGATCTTTATAAAAGAAAAGGCTTTATAAAGCTTTCGTCTCAATTCATATTTAGCCGCGAGCAATCTACGTTTGTGATCTCGTATATTTTGCTTCTCCGACATCTTACTGAGTTTCCCCTCATCTTTTTGCAAAAAGCCGCTCCACAGTAGTAAAGTCTCATCTTGTGTCTTGGCCGAAGTGACAATAGTCACATTGAACCCTCGAATATGTTCGAAGATCTCGAAATGATCTTCCAGTTCTGGGAGAATTCGCAAAACTCCGTTTCCATCGAGAATTGAATGGAGTTTTCCCGTATTTCGACCGGAGAATCTAACAGAGACATTACTGTCAAGATTCTGACCAAAAAATTAGACATTCCATGCCCTCGGAGAGTGCTTTGTCGTGCTAGGTCACTAACATATCCTTTGTCTTTAAAAGACCCCAAGAATTGATTGGATCGAAACGACTTTCCTGTCAAACCCCTTTGTGTCTCTATGAATTTCTGACCGCACGAAATCTCCATAGCCAATTTTCCATTTTTGATTATGAAATCATAGGGTTTCTTTGGTACTACTCTTATTTCACACAATCCAGGAACTTCCATAACGTTGGCGTAATTAAGTTTGAGCAACAGATCTTGACGTAATACATCTTCGTAATGAAAATAGAGTGGCATAATTCTAATTGTCCGATTTCTTCCTCGATCTTCAAAAAAGACTGACTCCTCCTACTCCTCCTTCTCTTATCCTCTATATAGCTCGTCGTTGGTCCTTCGCAAGTGCGCTCCGCGAGCACTGTACATCTTTCTTAGATGAGAACACGCAGACGCAGCAGTGCCCCAACTAATAAGCCTAATAAGCAGAGTGAAACAATAAAAGCAAGCGTGCTCTTATTATACGTTAGACGACGCCACCCCCACTTGACTTTAGTCCACCCGGCATAGCCGCATTTCAACCAACCAACCGGATGAGAACCCATGATTTGATCTGCTAGCTTGAACGCCTGGATCATGCCGAGAAGGTGAAAAAAGACTGTCGGAACCGATCGGAGAAGTATTTCAGAGTCCATCCCCCTTTTGCTCCCTGGGATCAGTCAGTCCAATTAGATGTTGCAATCGATGGTTCCCAACCCCATTTCCTTCCATGATATGATATGGGAAATTTTTGATTGACAGTAGTATCCGTTTAGTCATTCGCAGAAGCAGCTCTTTCAAAAGCACAAAAATAAAAATCTGATGACTTTCATTCGCTGAAAAACGCACCGCACTGAGAATAAGAAGAATCCGATGGATCATACATAGCACAGGCATCATCCTCAGAAGCGGAGCCTAGGGCTGCGCTTTCCCTCTCAATCTGAACCGGCTGAAGTCAACTTCGTCGACCCTTACCTTACCTTAAGTCGAGGCCGAAACAAGAGTTCCAGTTTTCCCGTATCCGGTGTAGTCGAATCTGAGGTCGAAACATAAGCAACTGATCCTGACCTATCCTATGAGACCACGTTCGCGCGGGTTTTCCATTATATTATATAAATAGGTTCCTAAACTTGGAATGGATGGGTGGCCCTTGGCCCTGGAAGCGCGCAGAGAGAACACGGCTCGAAGGAAGAGCTCGAAGAGCAGAGCAAGCCAAGAAGCAAACAAAGGGCTATAGATTTTCCTGCTTAGACAGAGGCCTTGTCCACGGAATATTCAAATTAGCATGAAAGTCCTACTTTAGATGATACGCCTCGCTGAGCTCTCTCTTGGGCTGTGAAAGCAGTGCGAAAGAAGTTGGGCTACCTTCTACCTTGCCTTGAGAGCTTCCCCGGTTACTGAGTCTGTGATTTCATTGTAAGTATTTGCTTCCATCTCGAAATGCTCTTTCATGATTGTATGTACACAAGTTCTCGCGCATAAGCATAGCCATATGATGAGTTGAAGGCGGGCGTCCTTCTCCTTCTTTCTTTTCTATGGAAGCGCGCATCACTTTGGACGTTGGACGTGCTTTACCGGCAAATGCATGAGTCAGAACATAATAGCTAGGCACGTTGTGAGAAGAGAATAAGCAAAATCTATTGCATAATCAAAGTAAGAGTCAACATCTCGCTAATAAAAATCATTATCACGAGCAGTAGCTGAAACTGCTAGTCGATCTACCGGATCAACTTCTGCCTACCCCGCCCGGTCAAGGCTCGTCGAGAGTGTTTTTCTTCAACGGGAGGCCAGCCTATTATTATTATCCTACCCACGTCTATCCATAAGTAGTGAGAGCGAGCTTGGTTCTCTGGCGCCTGGCTATTTCCCCCTTCTAGTCCCTCCGGTTGGGGCCAAGCTAATGAGATCCGGGCTCAGCCCATTTGTAGTAAACGTAGCTTAAACACTATATTATTCCAAAACATTTATTTTTCAATGAAAGAAACAGAACCCATACTAGTTATTCTCCCCTCCCTGGGAAGGGCACTTGATTGATCAGAAGAAACTTCCCCCTTATGCTATGGAGGTCGTTAGCGCTACCAACCAGTGTATTTGTTCTTCTGCTTGTCCGCTATCTTTAAAAATGCCTTCTGTTAGTATGAGTGAGCGTCTTTCCCAGCTCCCGGTCTTTCTAAACAACAACGGGTTCTAATAAATTCAGCCTTGTCATGGCTGGTTGAGGTTAGAATTCATAAAGGTGGGTAGATATGGCTGCAGTAGATTCTTCCGACCGAGTCCCAGTAGCAGAGTCTTGAGGCACGGATCTAACGGCAAGGGAATCAGCGGTTGATCGCGATTCATCAGTCGCAATTCTCCCAGCAGCTATCCATTTTAGTTCGCCAGTCAATGACTGAGCTGTGATTGCATAGGTGGTAGAGCAAGCTGGAGCGGAGGCAGCCTATTCTTCTTATTGCTAACAGCCTATTAGGGATTCCAGTATAGTAAGAAGCAACAGGAGAAGAAAGACAGAAAGAAAAAGAGCAATACTATATATATAGAATTTTGCTTCGATGTTCTCGATCTTGCAAGTCAACAATTCCGTACTTTGGAAAGGAGTAGCGGGTAAGGTCGCATCTCACAAGGGCGAAACCTGGTTCCTTTAGGTCTGCCAACATCACTGATTGGGGAAGATCAAAGTCCATTACAGTCTCGCAAAAGCAAAGGAAAGTAAAAAAAAAAGGAAAGAAAGTAATACAGAACAGCGCTCCTGAATGAGCTTCTTTGTATCAGTACTTCGGTCTCGGAAACCAAACACTAACTGTTGGAGTATCCGCGTCAAGGCAGTTGGTCATGAGTGATTGCCCCTTGCCAATGGTTCAGGTTTTTATTCCTTTAAGGTAGCTGGGTAGTTCCTGAGTTAGGAGTTCGAGTTGTAGCGGATAAAAGATCTTATATCTTATATATAAAGTTCCTCTTTCCTTGCTTCTTAGTTTGTCTAGGAGCAGGAGTAAGAAGTCATAAGTAGTGGTGAATCCGTGTAGCTGTCAGCTTAAATGGTAGTTGTTTATTCTCACCCGGTAGCTGCTTTTAGTGAATAATATCTCTTGCTTGGAGCTCTTCTTCGTCCTTCGACCTTTTCGAGAATGATGTCTTCTCTTCTGGCTTTGGTGGTCGTGGTATAGCCTTTATAGAATATCCTCTTCCCCAGGAAAGCTAACTCAATAGGAATTCTCTCTCTCGCTGATGCTATGGAATCCGCTGTTGTTGGTCTTACCGGTCTTGGTGGTAGGGCAGTAGGAGTAAAGGCAATAGGATCAGTATTAGGGCTTAAAGAGAATGTTCTGCCAGAGAATAACTAATAGATGAATCGGCTGCAAGTCTTTTAGCCACAGACGCTCTTGCTAGAATAACCGGCAATGGTCAACTATCCATTGTCAAAGTCTCCGCCCTTTTGGTGCTATCATCGTATATATAAATATAATATAATAGATCACGCCTCTAACTATCAATTTCATAAGAGAAGCAAGGGTGCTTGCAGATTGGAAAGTAGTACGCCCGGTTCACCAGGATTCCCTGGTAGGGCATCCAGGACATACCAGGTTCTACCACAGCAGGGCCCCCAGCCCCTCTCTTCATTGACTCTTGGTACCTAGACACTTTGAATCAATCCCCTCTGTATATGTATCTGAGTTCGACACTCCATCCCAGATCTCTAGGAAAAGGGCTGAGAGCAAGACCATATCTAGTGAAAGTGACTAGCCCCTATACTAGCTCTAGCTCTTTGTTATGAGAACAAAGAGTTTGACAGTTATGATTGAAATTGAACGAATATTAATTTAGTGAATTAGTGAATCTAACTTCCATCGACTAAGATTCTAGCATTCAGCCGTGCCATTTCTTTATTAGTTTAAGCTTGAAGTGTGAATGGATTCCCAGATAAGAAGCGCTACCCAATATTGAGCATGTGTCGGTAAAGGAAATCACAAATGAAAGGAAGTGAGCGGAAAGTCTTTCTCGGTACTTTAGCATGGTAATGAAGAGGAAATCCTGTAAGTGAAGGCCAAGGAGGGCTGACATAATTGATTCATGCTTTGCCTTATATAAGAAGGATGCCTATAAAAAGCTTTTTACCATAAGATGCTTTATTCTCCATAAATGATTTCCTAGTTCGATTTCGATACTTGCATCAAGTGGTCTTTCCCTTTCAGCCCCTGCATCCTATCCTATACTTGACGAGCTAGTTTCAGTTGTTGGAATTGCTTTCCTTCCCCTGGCAAGTAAAGAGCTAGAGGATTAGGTCAGGCACAAAAAAAGAGGCTGTTTCAATCCAGCGGATACAGTACTTATGAAGCATGAAAATAGAAAAGAATGCTCTTTGGGCATTGCTTGTGTCGACCAGCCAAGCAGATGAGATTCTGTCTCTTCCTTTACTTTACTATTATCACTGACATTAAGGTTGACTCTCTCCTTGCTCGTTTCACTCCTTTCCGTGAAGAGCATAGTAGGCACCAAGTCGCAGTGACAACGCCTTCCAGCGTTGGTCCTCCGGTAATCAAGCAACAAGCAAGAACAAACAATCATTCATCGGAGGGAGCGTGGATTGTTTTCAAGTCAGGCAGATAGGTGCTCCTTTACTTTAAGACCATTGATTGTCGCTCTTTGAACAGGCAGAGACGAACACACAATTCCAACGGCAGGAGGAGGAGGATAGACTTTCGAACCCGACACATCCACTGCACGATCCTTTGAGCCGTAGTTCCGGGATTGGATTGCAAAGGGAGCGGGAATGCTTTGAAGCTCAACGAAGTCAAAGCCCGTTGCCCGTTGACCTAGGAGGGATCTATGGAGTTCTCTCTGTCCTCCCTTTGCTTGAACTGGACAAAAGGTGCTTTGCACTATATGCTGGCTCGCCCGGTCAAGTAGCCAGTCAATCCAGCCGTTTTCTTGTTTGGTGCGCTAGTGTGCCTGACTTATAAGTAGGCGTTTTCTTCGCTGGGTTAGATTCCCGATCCACTCCTCTTCATTCGCAGGAAGCATTACTCATTTCTTCAGAGTTGCAGAAAAGGCTACCGATTCCCCACTGACTATTATGTAAGGGCTTGACCTTGGATGAGAAATTCATGGCTAAG